ATCCACGCTTCCTCTCAATTTGTAATTCAATACACAAATTAATAGGTTCTGTTAGGTTAGCTATATGTTGTGTATTATCAACGATTTCCACCGAAGGTGGTAAAATGATGTTTTGAGCAGTTACATATCCAGGACCTTTGAAACAAATAGATGCGTCCCTAGTTCCATACAGATTACTTTTCAATACAATTTCTTTCAAATTCATTAAAATTTCATGTATTGATTGTTGAATACCTACTATGGTAGAATATTCATGTGGTATTTTCTCAGATTTTGCACGTGTGATACATGTTCCCTCTATTTCTCCGAGCAAAATTCTTCGCATTGCAATGCCTATTGTATCTGCTTGACCTTTCCTAAGTGGAGACAGAATAAAGCGTCCATAATAAAGACGCTTACTGTCTACCCTTGATTCAACACACTTCCATTGTAGTGTCCGAGTAGATACTTTAACTTTTTCTCGAATCATAGTAATATATTTTTATGAAACTCTTGATTTAATTGTTTATTTCTCTTGAAATCTGTTTCTTTAAAGTTTATTTTTCGTTTTACACACGTCTTTTTTTAGGAGCCCTACATCCATTATGTGGCAAAGGGGTTACATCCCGTATAAATTTTAATAGTATACCACTTCTACCAATAGCTCTTAATGCCGCATCTCTTCCTAGACCGGGACCTTTTATTATGACTTCTGCTCGTTGCATGCCTTGATCTACTACTGTTTGAATAGCATTTGCTGCTGCGGTTTGAGCGGCAAATGGTGTCCCCCTTCGTGTACCTTTGAATCCACACGAACCGGCAGAGGACCAAGAAATCACCCGACCTCGTACATCTGTAACAGTCACAATGGTATTGTTGAAACTAGCTTGAACATAAATAACTCCCTTTGGTATTTTACGAGGATGTTTACGCGAACCAATACGTCCATTTTTACGTGAACCAATTTTTGGTATAGATTTTGCCATTTTTATTATTTAAAAAAAATATAAGTCTGAAATATATGGATATATCCATTTCCTATGAAAAAAGAATTCTTTACTCTTGTTTAACTAGTTATTCTATTGTATTCTATAATTCGATTAATATAGAATACAATTTTTGAAATCAAGCAATAATTAGAATACTTATAACTATCAACTAAATTCTAATATAGAATCTAAATTTTTAGATTTTTTTGTTTACTATTTAAGTTAAGAAAATGGAATATTAATAAGATTTTTTATTTCAAATTTAATATCATTTTTTTTTGTACATTTGGTACTTTCTTTTTAATAGAAAGCCCTTATTTTGTTATTTTGTGAAAATATTATCCTTGTCTTTGTTTATGTTTTGGGTTGGAACAAATTACTATAATTCGACCTCGCCTGCGTATCAATCGACATTTTTCACAAATTTTACGAACAGAGGCTCCTACTTTCATATTTTTAATTTAACTCCTTAACTAAAATTTAATGCCAAATCTATATATTGGAAGAAAATAGGTTTTCCTTACATTTTTAACTTAGAATTGTGCCCCCTAAAAAACATGTTAAAGTTAAAAAATTAAATTAAGTGACTTATACTTCCTTTTTCTCCTTTACCGGTCGTATACATTAAGTACGTCCAATTTTTTTGTAAACATAGCCTAGAATTAGAATCTTATTTAAATTCTATTTCTCTAAAGCAACCTGGAACATACCCTCAGAAGTTATTCAGTAATTTAATCTTCATTAATTTTTATTTCTATTCTAGTTAAATCCTCTTTACCCATTCACTAAGGTATCAGGAGTAATAGTAGAAATCCATTTTTTCTTTACTCCATTTACAATAATGTATATAATTTTTTCATAGAAATCGGATATTGGCAAATTTACCATTACCATATATAACATAAAACTTCGCCGCCGATTCTTTCTAATCGAGCCTCTCGATCTGTCATTATACCCCTAGAAGTAGAAAGAATTACAATCCCCATTCCTCCTAAAACTCTCGGAATTTGTTGATAGTTAGAATAGATTCGTAGACCAGGTGTACTGATCCTTTTTAAATTTAAAAAAGTTTTATACGATTCTTTCCTATTTCTTCTATACCGTAGAGTTAAAACTAAAAAGTATTTGTTGTTTTCTCGATGGTTTCTAACGTTTTCAATAAAACCCTCTCGTAAAAGTATTTTCACAATGTTTTCGGTGATATTAGTAAGTGGTATTTGAACCGTTCTTTTTCGATTCATGTCAGCATTGCGTATCAAAGTTAACATATCAGCGATAGTATCTTTACCCACGATAGATTATTGCTCCTTACTTTCGATATAATAAACGTGCTCCTGTTTTTTTTTTTGATTCAATAAAATATCTAATATTGAATAATTGAATATGAGAATATAATAATACTCTATATATATAGATAGAAAATATTATTCTAATTAGTCTAATCAGTATAATGTAAATCTATAATATATAATATTCGAAAATATATAATATTCGAAAATATATAATATTCTAAAACTAAAAAAAGATAGAAAGAAAATGAATGAATGACCTATTCTATAGATAATATTATATCGAATTTTGAATTCGATTTGTATTTTGTATAAAGTAAAAAAAAAATACAAATCGAATTCAGAATTCGAATTTTTATTTTGAATCTATCTATATATATATATATTCAATATATATATATATAGATTTGATTCCTTTTTCTTTTTTTTTCTTTGAGGTATTATTATTATTCTTATTTCCTTTTAAAAATATTTATTAATTAATAAAATGACTTACTATTTCTAATAACTTATCAATACGTATACTTTTCATATTTCTAAGATACATTTCTAAGATACAATGATACAATAATCTTAATATAAATATAGAAAATTATAGAATAATAATTACACAAGTATATTATATAAGGTATATATGTGAGATCTAATATATTTATGAATCTATTTCACTTCTATTCAAATATATATTCAAATAGATTTGCTTCCTATTCATTCCAGTCCTAAATAATATATCTATATCACGATCTCGTATTATAATATTATAATACCTCGGGTGCTAATGAAACTATTTTAGTGAAATTTAACTGTCTCAATTCTCGGGCTATTGCGGAAAAAATTCGAGTTCCTTTTGGATTTCCTTCTTTATCAATGAGAACCGCCGCATTATCATCATACTTTATTATTATACCATTACTACGTTTTAGTTCTTTACAAGTACGTACAATTACAGCCCTGATCACTTCAGATCTTTCGACAGATGAATTTGGTACTGCTTTTTTGATTACAGCAACAACAATGTCACCAATATAAGCATACCGTCGATTACTAGCTCCTATGATTCGAATACACATCAATTCCCGGGCTCCGCTATTATCGGCTACATTTAAATAGGTTTGAGGTTGAATCATATCATTTTTTTCTATCTTTCAGTCAAAAAGTTGAAGTAAAAAAAATATTCTGTGTTCAAAAAAAAAAAAAAGAAACCAACAATTACCATTTTTTTCATACTAAAGACCTATTTCGTTCTAATGATTATTCTGAAAGAATGAATTGAGTTCGTATAGGCATTTTGGATGCTGCTATTGAAATAGCCTTTCTAGCTATATTTTCTGGGACCCCTCCCATTTCATAAAGTATTTTGCCGGGTTTAACGACAGCTACCCAATATTCGGGAGATCCTTTTCCCGAACCCATACGAGTTTCGGTAGGTCTTACTGTAACAGGTTTGTCTGGAAATATGCGTACCCATATTTTCCCACCTCGGCGAACATTTCGTGACATTGCCCGTCGCCCTGCTTCTATTTGTCTAGAGGTGATCCAAGCGGGCTCAAGTGCCTGAAGAGCGTATTTTCCGAAAGAAATTGTATTACCTCGATAGGCTTTTCCTTTCATTCTTCCTCGATGTTGTTTACGGAATCTGGTTCTTTTGGGGTTATAGTTGATGGTTATTTCTCAATTCCATCTCTATTACAGAACCGTACGTGAGATTTTCACCTCATACGGCTCCTCGCGAATAAATCAATTCAAAAATATTTAACCAAAAAAAATTAATTTTAAATTACAATATTAAATTAAATTTAAAATAGAATACAATCGCGGGATTTTTTGACATTTCATAGAATTTATTTTATCTATTAGAAATTTGTATATCTTGCTTTGATATAGAACCAAATAGGGATTCTTATAGACCATTTTTGCTATCCATATCTAAATAGATAATGTTGTTTTGATATAAGGTTCTAACGAATCCATAATTTGTCTTTTTTTTATTATCATATTGGCAAAAATTTCTAAATTCAAAAAAATCCACATTTTCGCGGGCGAATATTTACTTTTTCATTATAAATTTAAGATGTAATGTTGGGTTAGTCCACAACTCCTCAAAAAATAATGAATTCTTAGTTCCGTCCGCCATCCCATCTAATGAATCAGTAAGATTATGAAATTTAATATAATCTTAGGTATTCACAGGTTCTATCGTTCCCATCGCTTTTCGATTTATGGTTAGGTCTAAATTCTACAATGGAGCCTCTTTAATATTAAAAATTAATAAGATTTTATTTTCATAAAATTTTCTTATTTTATTCTTTTTTGTTGAATCAACCTTCTCAGTTTTATTGATTCGCAGCTCTTGATTTGTCTATTCTAGGAATATATTCATCCATATATGGATGAATTTAGAATATTGATGCTTTATTACACTACCTTTTATAAAATGACCCATAAACCTTTACATATTAGAATTCTATATCATTGATATCTTTTTTTCTATCTTTCTTTCACCCCTTCATTTATCTGTATATTCTTATTGCTTTACAACTAATAATCGGATTCTTTTTTATTTCAGTTGCTATAATTATATCACCACATAGATCTTTATTTTGATTTTCTATTTTCCGCGGTTCTTTATATCCAGATAATGGTAAGCGATGAGTAGGTTATTAATTCTTTAGTAATTAATTCTACGAATTCTTGTAGAAATTTAACCACTCTAAAAAAAAACCAACGAGTCACACACTAAGCA